CCATTAAGGGGTTAAAAGAACGAATCACACTTTTACCACTAAACTATACCCGCTACAATCCGATTATTATGTATAAATCTGCTTTTTGTCGAACAAGATATTTGTTGGGAATCAAAAGATACGAAGGAATCCGGAAAATTAGAGCGTAAACGAGAAGACGTAATGAGATTAGGACCAAATTTTATCCCAAGTTTTTTGATTAGAAGTTTTTATCGGATATGGCTTGACAAAACTATTTAAGTCGTAACATAAAAATGCAGTGAACAAGAATTCACAGTTCCCTTCTTTTCCTATCTTACGTTACTTGATTTTTTTTTTATTACTAAATAAAAAAAGTAAAGAAATTAAGAAAACAAACGAAATTTTGATGATATATCAAATATCAAAGGAATCCACCCAGTTCCTCTTATGATTGTTTCAATATTAATAAGAAGTTTTTGTTTTTTAAAATTGAAGAAGAACCCTTTTTTAATTTTAGTCATTGGAACAAAAAAGACCAGGCCCGGCTAGGTACTGGCCAGGCCGGGGAAATATCCGTTTTTTGTACAAAATCAAAAAGTACTTTTTGATTTATTTATTATTATTAATTTTTTTTATACATTTTCTACAGATAAATTAAATAAAAGTATTTATTGAAGCCCTATATTGACTTTTATTTAATTTATTGTACTTTCTTTTGTGCATTAGGGAGAGATGGCTGAGTGGACTAAAGCGTCGGATTGCTAATCCGTTGTACGAGTTTTTCGTACCGAGGGTTCGAATCCCTCTCTTTCCGTTTTCATTGATAACTTTTTATTTCCTTTTTTTACTAGTTAAATTAAAAATGTTAAAGTTATAAGATCCTACTAAATAACATTTTAAAATCGAGCAAGAAAAACAAACCTTATTTCTTTTTTATTATTCACGTCCAGGATTACGTCCCGGATCATTAGATAGGAATCCGAAGATGAATAAAGAGACAAAGAATATCACTACTGTGTAAACAAATAGTTTTAGAGTAAGCATTACAGAATCTCCAAAAGTTTTTTTTAGGAAAAAAAAGAGAGTAGATCTTCCATGCGGATATTTGTATTTTAGCTTCCGTATTTTATTATATTTTAAGATATATTTTTGAAAATTGCCACCAAATTAAGAAAAAACCTCTTATACCCACAATTATACATTTTGGAAGAGGTCTTCGCTGGAAAAAGGTCATAATAATGAAATCAAATGTGGTGTTGTGAACTTTTTATACAATAATTTCACTATTTCAATCTTTGTCTAGGGCGGTAGTAAATACTATAAAAAGGTTTTTAAATAATAATATCATCGAAAACTTACAGTAGCTTGCCAAACAAAAGCTAAGAGAAAAAAGAAAAGAGGTATTACTGGCATAATATCTACGACTGGATTTAAAAAAGCGTAGGCTTCGGGCAATTTGGCGGCGAAAAAACTACTTAAAAAAAGGGTAGAATTAAGACAGCTACAGGGCAAACTTAATATATTAAGCATAACAAACGTTTTGTTCTTGAGGGTAATTATATTTATTTTGATTGAGTTATTAATAAGTTGCATTATTTATAGAAGGTTAAAGAAAAAAAGTGGATATACAAAAAACCCTTCTTTGATTTTAACTTGCCCAATCAAAAATTCTTCCACTTTGATTCAAAAATCAAAAGTAAATAGAATAAATCATACTTTCATATAATATCTTAATTGAATTAGATGTAATGATCAATAAATTCCTTAGTTTAATTGTATATTTATACATAGAAAAATTATTTCAACAATCTAATTTATTTTATGGATAGTTAGACTTAAGTTGACGAACAACTAGTACCAATCTTAGTCTTTATTTGTGTCATGGGGCGTCGCCAAGTGGTAAGGCAACGGGTTTTGATCCCGGTATTCGGAGGTTCGAATCCTTCCGTCCCAGTGTGTATCTGTATACATATTCAAGATAGTTAAAAATTACTATGGGTTTACTCCATATATATCAAAAGAAATAAGAAAAACATTTGCTTTTTTTTGAATGCTCCTCTGTTTATGTTTAACAGTATAATATTGAAAAAGAATAATTATTCTTCTTATTTTTTATGAGTCTTCTATGAATGATATCTTATGAATGATATATTTTTTCACAAATTTAATAGAGTGCAAATAACCCGCGGATTAAATAGAATTGTTATCCATTTCTAAAATTGATAAACTCATATGAGTTCTTAGTTTAATATTCGAAGAATAACATGGGAAATTGTTGAATTTATCTTATAAATATCTAGTTATTTGATGATGCAGATTCAAAAAAGACTTCTTTAGAATTGCAGTACTATTATATTTAATTACTAAATTAATATATATAAATATATTAGATATTTTTCTTTTCTCAGATTTTCTTTAGTTTATATGTGTATATATATTTGTATAAAAATTAAGAATTTAGGATTACTTTGTTAAGTGGATTTTCTATATGGAAATCCAAAAGGGCCGATTCAAGTACCTCGTAAATTCAAATTTGTTGGAATTTGTAAAAACCTTTCAATCAAATAAAAAGTCTATTACACAGGAATTAACCCTTAGTAGGATTCGGTGATACAAAGAAATCACAAAAAAAGGCATGTTGCTGCCATTTTGATTAAAAGGATAAAAAATCCCCAAAGTAATGTTTAAACCCAATGATTCAAGTCAAAGAAAGATAAAGGGTTTTAAAACAGGGAAAAACTCTTGTCTCAACAACAAGAACTAGATTAAAATAAAGAGGGTGTGGCCCATTTTTATAGAGTTTTGTCTAATCTTTTCCATTTTTTATCCAGTAGAGAGTTTTCCATTTATATAATATTTCTTATTGTTCCCGGATAGTGTCATCTTTTATAACCAAAAAAGGATACTGTTCTGCGAATTCTTCAGTGGAATTCTATGAACAAAAAAGTAACAGCTTAATCCTTTCTTTTTTACTTAGATTGATATTAATTGACTAAAACGGGGTTTTTCTTTTCGATTTGGTTAATTTATTTGTAAATGCTTTAATGTTTCTATGTAACTTCTATAATGTAGTGTCAACCTAATATAAAAATAAATCTAAAATGAACCCTTAGTTTTTGATTTTAGTAAATTCACAAATTTAAAAATTTTTTTATTGTATTCTTTTCTCAATATTCCCTTTTCTATTGACAATAATGTATCAAATAAATATAATCTGAGCGTGGAGAAATTACTATATTTCTCCCCGCTATTCGGTTTATCTTTATTATGTTCAAAATTTATTCTAAATGTTTTTATGTTTGGTTTATCTTTTTTAAATTTTTTGATTGCGTCGTACTATTTTATCTCTTTTTTTATTGGGATTCCTATTGTATCTATACATGAATACTCATTTTTTGAGTTCGGGTTGCTAACTCAACGGTAGAGTACTCGGCTTTTAAGTGCGGCTAGCATCTTTTACACGTTTATATGAAGCAAGTGATTCGTCTATACCATCGGTAGAGTTTGTAAGACCACGACTGATCTTGAAAAAAATGACTGGAAAAAACAGCATGTCGTATCAATAAAGAATTCTAAGAATATTTTGTTCTTACTGTTATGGGGATAGGGCGAAATCTTGCTTAATTTAACAAGCAAAGAAATTAAAACTAAATTGAGAGTTAGGTCGACTAAATAAATGGATAGATCCTAACTATAGGTTCCAATTATAGGAAAAGAAAAAGTAACGAGCTCCTGTTCTTAATTTTTGAATGATTACCCGATCTAATTAGACGTTAAAACTATATTAGTCCTTGACGCGGGGAATGCTTTTCCCATGAGCGTATTATCAATTTGTTTTGAATCCTAACTATTAGCTATCTACATTATGTAGTAGAAAAAAATGTGTATGAAGAAGGCAGTATATTGATAAAGAAATCTTTTTTAATCAAAAGAGCGATTGGATTGAAAAAATAAAGGATTTCTTACCATCTTGTTATCCGAACATAAACCTCTTGGTTGAAAAAACAGAGGATCAAGAGTCCGTTTTAGAATTGTATCTTTTTCCGAGGTATCCTATTATTATTTTTAATATAAAACCTTGTTTTGACTCTATCGTACTATGTATCATTTGATAACCCAACGGATCCAATCCTATTTTCGGTTAAAATCAAATTTCAAATGACGAAATATCCAGGATTTTTAGAGCTAGATAGATCTGGGAAATTTCAACTCCTATACCCACTTATCTTTCGGGAGTATATGTATGCATTTGTTCGTGATCGTGGTTTAACTAGACGGAACTTTTTAAAAAATGTGAGTTCTCACAATAACTATAGTTTACTGGTTATAAAACGTTTAATTTTTCGAATGTATCAAACGAATCATTTGATTTTTTCCCATAAAGATTCTAACCAAAATCAGGTTTTTGGGTTCAATGAGAATTTGTATTATCAAATGATATCAGAGGGGTTTGTCGGCATTGTGGAAATGCCATTTGCCCTACGAGTAACATCTTCCTTACCGGTTCTAGAAGTCATAAAGTATTATAATTTACGATCAATTCAGTCAATATTTCCTTTTTTAGAGGATAAATTTACACATTTAACGTATGCTTCAGATGTACTAATACCCTATCCGATTCATCTGCAAATCTTAGTTCAAACCCTTCGATGTTGGGTAAAAGATGCCTCTTCTTTGCATTTATTAGGGCTTTTTCTTCAAGAGTATTATAATTGTAATAGTTTTTTTATTCCAAAAAAATTTCAAAATAAATATATTTCTATTTTTTCAAAGAGTAATCCAAGATTTTTTTTGTTTCTGTATAATTCTCATGTTTGTGAATATGAATCTGTCTTACTTTTTCTCTGCAACCAATCTTCTCATTTAAGATTAACATCTTCTGGTGTCTTTTTTGAGCGAATATTTTTTTATTTAAAAATAAAGCATCCTATAGAAGAAGTGTTTCCTAATGATGGCCTATGGCTCCTTCAGGATCTTTTTATGCATTATGTTAGACATCAAGGAAAATCAAGTCTGGCTTCAACGGATACACCCCTTTT